AAACCGGTATATAAACCCGGCACTATTCTAAAAATTATTTACTTTTTGTACAAAGGGCAACTCCTCATAAGTATGAAATAAGGGGGGAGAAGAATGAATTCATTCTAAAGAAAATCCTTCTTTTCAACCCAAAAATTTTTCTTCTGTAACAAAAAGATCAAAAACAATATATAAAAACCAAACAACACTCAAAATAGAAATAATAGACCCTAAAGAACTTATTAAATTTCAACCCAAAAAAGCATCTGCATAATCCGAATATCGTCTTGGAAATCCTGCTAAACCTAAAAAATGTTGAGGGAAAAAAGTTAGATTAACCCCGATAAACATTAATCAAAAATGAACTTTCCCAAAAAATTCATTATAACAATAACCACTTATTTTGCCAATTCAATAGTAAAACCCCCCAAAAATAGCAAAAACAGCCCCCATAGAAAGAACATAATGAAAATGCGCAACTACATAATATGTATCATGTAGAACAATATCAAGAGAACTATTTGCTAACACAACCCCAGTTAAACCACCAACTGTAAATAAAAAAACAAACCCCATAGCTCAAAGCATTGGAGTCTCTAACCTAAGAACACCTCCATAAATAGTTGCCAACCAACTAAAAACTTTAATCCCAGTTGGCACAGCAATAATCATAGTAGCAGCAGTAAAATATGCTCTTGTATCTACATCCATCCCAACAGTAAACATATGATGAGCTCAAACAATAAATCCAAGAAGCCCAATAGAAAGCATGGCATAAACCATTCCTAAATACCCAAAAACTTGTTTTTTAGCAACAAAAGTCGGGATTATTTGAGAAATCATACCAAAACCAGGCAAAATTAAAATATAAACTTCTGGATGCCCAAAGAATCAAAATAAATGCTGAAATAATATTGGGTCCCCGCCACCCGCTGGATCGAAAAAAGTCGTATTAAAGTTTCTATCTGTTAACAACATAGTAATAGCACCAGCTAAAACAGGTAAAGATAAAAGTAATAAAAAAGCTGTTATTAAAATAGATCAAACAAATAAAGGTAGTTTATTAAAAGACACACCCGGGGCTCGCATATTAAAAATTGTAGTAATAAAGTTAATAGCACCTAAAATAGAAGAAACCCCAGCTAAATGAAGACTAAAAATAACCATATCAACAGAACCTCCGGAGTGTGCTTGAATACTAGAAAGAGGAGGATAAACTGTTCACCCCGTCCCCGCCCCTTGTTCAATAAAAGCAGAGCCTAATAATAAAAAAAGCGCAGGAGGCAAAAGTCAAAAACTAATATTGTTTAATCGAGGAAACGCCATATCCGGCGCCCCAATATATAATGGGACTAATCAATTACCAAATCCCCCAATCATGACCGGCATAACCAAAAAAAAAATCATAATAAAAGCATGTGCTGTAACAATTACATTATAAAGATGATCATCTCCTAACATCGCCCCCGGCGCAGAAAGCTCCAATCGTATAAGCATACTAAAAGCAGTTCCAATTAAACCAGCTCCTGCTCCGAAGATTAAATACAAAGTACCAATGTCCTTATGATTTGTAGAAAACACCCATCGAGTTCAATAACCAGAAAGCATTTAGACGGGGCTTCTAAAAAAACCGCCTCCTCTACCAAGACAGACTCATAAAGAAAAAATTAAAAAAAAAAATAATACAAACCACTCAAAAACTACAAATTAGAGAGCAAGAGAGCTCTCCCCCTCCCCACTTCCGTTGCCGCCGACACTATATTTTACCCAACCACGTTATCCCCTACTTTGTCCACTGACCCACTCAATAATCTGTTTACTAACTGTTCTGGTATTTATCTTAGGCAATTACGTTTTCCACCATTTCCACTATTAGCCCACTCAAAAATTTGTCCTCTGACTCTTTTGATGTTATCTCTTTTCCGTACTGAAGTAACACCTCTACTAACTCGTCTTCCTCATCTGACGAATAAACTTCTCCCTCCTCACCTGACCGATAAACTTCTGCCAATAATTCAAATGGAGTGTTCTTGAGTGCACGCCAAAAATGAACTGAAAGACCCGCATCTCCCATGACTGGTACGGGTGCCACTATGTTTTCTCCTCTAATAGCTCCACTAATCGGGAGGGGATCCAAAGGTAGTTCTTCCCCATCAATTTCCATACTCTCTTCGGAGTCTGAACATGGAAACGCTGCTATCACCTCTTCATCTCACCCCTCCACGAAGCTTAAAGATGGAAACGCTCCTACTATCTCTTCATCATCTACTTCCATTTTTTCCACACCATCCCCAAAGATCAACGGTGAAAAGATCGCTAAACGAGCCCGAATCTTCTTAGAACAAAATTTTATAAAAAAAAAAAAAATCATTAAACAAAAAGATGTTTTAAAGTAAGAAAACTCAAAAAAATATTTTAAACAAAATCCCACTAGCAAAAAAAAGGCTTTTTTTAAACATTTTGCGACAGTTCTCATGGAAATCTTTTTCCATAATTTTTTTTTCACCCTAAAAAAAAGGTTCACCCCAATAAGAACTGTCTTATTCATCAACCACGCTTTACAAAAGGAAAGATTATAACTTCTAAAAAAATTAACAAGAAAAATAAAACCGAGAACCCCCACCAATATTGTATATTATAAGTACCTACCTCTAACTGTGGCATCCAAAGAGTGTAAGATTTCCACCTACATAATTAACTTTGAAAGTCAACTGTTTTGCTTAACTTAACCCCTTCAAAAATTTTAATTAAAGTGCAAAAATTAAAAAAAGTATCCCAAGAAAAAAAACTAAAGCATAATTAAATACCAACCCCGATTGTATACTACTCAACTTTTGAGTTTGAAAAATAAAAAATTGAACAACACCCCTAGGCCCAACAACCTCTAATAAACCTTTGTCAATTGTTAAATTAGTAATAAGATGTCCTATTTTATATATTTTTTTTATAAAGAAAAAATTAAAAAAAAAATTTATTTGTCAAGCAGAACCAAAAAAATTATAAAGAGAAAAAACAGAAGATCCGATCACCTGAAGGGGATAACCAAAAATTTGAGAAGAAAAAAAAAAAAAAAAAAATATCGTCCCAAAAAGTCCAATAAAACAAAATAAAATTGGAAATATTTTTATTTTTAAAGAAAGTATTGAAAAAACATCTATTTGAAAAGACCAAATTATTTCTTTACTTAAATAGCCCCAAAAAACACTTCCTAAAGTTAATATGCCCAAAGGAATTAAAAATAAAAATTCTCCTTCTTTAAGAAAAAAAATGTTTGCTCGTTTTAAATTAATATTGGATAAAAAAACTAAATAAATTAAACGAATAGAGTATATAATTGTCAATAAAACAGAAAAACAACCTAATCAATACACAAAAATTAAATAAAATTGTCCAAAAGCAAATTCTAAAATTAAATCTTTTGAATAAAATCCTGTTAAAAAAGGAAACCCCATTAAAGAAAAAGAGCCTATAAGAAAAAAAACATAAGTCAAAGGAAGAAAAGATAATAAACCCCCCATTTTTCTTATGTCTTGTTCATCAATTACCGCATGAATAAGAGACCCTGCACTCAAAAATAATAAAGCTTTGAAAAAAGCATGATTCATAAGATGAAAAAGACTAATTGCATAATGAGAAAGCCCACAAGCAACAACCATATAACCTAATTGACTACAAGTAGAATAAGCGATTATTTTTTTTAAATCATTTTGAACTAAACCAATTGTGCCTGCAATAAACACGGTTAAAACCCCAACGATTGAAATAATAATTAATATAAGAGGAACAACATCAAATAAAGGAGAAGCACGAATTAATAAAAAAACACCTGCAGTAACCATCGTTGCAGCATGAATTAAAGCAGAAACCGGAGTTGGTATAAAATTTCTATTATTTTCATAATAGATAGGACTTTTTCTTTTACTTTATTTTTACTCTCATTCTAATCCCCCCATTACTCATTCATATATCAAACCCAAAACTAATACAAAAAAAAAACCTATCATAGTTCAAAACCCAAACGGAGCAGTCGAATTATATAAAACACATCAGGGAAAAAAAAAAGAAATTTCTAAATCAAAAATCAAGAATAAAATACCAATTAAAAAAAAACGTATTGAAAAAGGGCGTCCTAAAAAATTAAAGGGAGCAAAACCACACTCATAAGCAGAAACCTTTTCTCGATCTGGAATTTTTTCCCCTATCAAAAAAGAAAGAAATATAAATAACCCCGCCAAAATAAAAATAAGAAAAAAAAAAATAAAAAGATTAATCATTATCCTCGCAAAGAACTAAAAGATTTTAAAACAATTGTTCCTCGAATTCTATAATATGCAACTAAAATAGCTAAACCAATTGAAGATTCGGCAGCAGCAATAGTTAACCCCATAATCATAAAAATTTGTTCTATTAAAAGATCTATTTCTTTAGAACTTATTAAAAAAAAAAAAAAAGTTGATAATAAAACTAATTCAATAGAAACAAGCATAATAATAAAATGTCCTCTATTTAAAATTATACCCCAACTCCCCAATAAAAATAAAATAATAATAATAACTAAGTATTTATAATACATTTTAAATAATTTAAATATTGAACGTATTCATTTAAACCAACTCCCTTTATCACAATGGGCATAAAAGAATGATTTGCCCCACAAATTTCAGAACATTGTCCAAAAAAAACCCCGGCTCGTTTTATAAAAACACCAGTTTGATTTAGACGACCCGGAACCGCATCAATTTTTAGCCCTAAAGAAGGCACTGCAAAAGAATGTAAAACATCTGCCCCAGTAACTAAAAATCTTATATGTGTTTGAATAGGGATTAAAAGTTTATAATCAACCTCTAACAAACGATTCTCTCCAGAAACTAAATCCGAAGTCGGAATCATATAAGAATCAAACCCTAACGTATCCCCTTCATAATCAGAATATTCATAGGATCAATATCATTGATGCCCAATAACTTTAATTGTCAAAGCTGGAGAAATAACCTCATCCATTAAATATAATAATTTAAGAGAGGGCAATGCAATAAAAATCAATATAACAGCAGGAATAATCGTTCAAACAATTTCTAAAAATGTACCATCGATTAAATGACGATCATAAAACTTATTTTTAAAAGCTTCAACAAAAAGTCATAAAACAACAGTAACTATAATAATTAATAAAAACATAACTTGGTCATGAAAAAAAACAATTTCTTCTACAATAGGATCCCCAACATCTTGAAACTCTAAAAGTCAAGTCTCTGGACTATCCGAATAATAAAGATGATTAAACCAGAGAACACACAACCCAGCCAAAACATTTATAAAATATCTAAAAAAAGTAAAAACAAAAAGATTTTGCATTAAAGAAATTTTTATGAGCCTCATCAATAAATACATAAATATAAAAATAATCAAACCACATCGACAAAGTGCCAGTATCAACTCGCGGCTTCAAACCCAACATGTTGACGACGAGTAAATTGATTAGAGAGTAAACGTAAAAAACAAATAAAAAGAAAAGTCGTACCAATTATAACATGTAGTCCATGAAACCCTGTCGCAACAAAAAAAGTGGCCCCATAAACAGAGTCAGATAAAGTAAAAGGCGCCTCATAATATTCAAATGCTTGCAACCCCGTAAACATAACACCCAAAAAAAGAGTTAAAAATAAAGCAAATTGAGCCTCTTTTTTTAAACCACAAAGTATTGCATGATGCGCCCATGTAACCGTTGCCCCAGAACTTAATAATACAGCAGTATTTAATAAAGGAACAGAAAAGGGATTTAATGCAACAATTCCTTGTGGAGGCCAAACGACTCCAAGTTCAACAACCGGTGCTAAACTACTATGAAAAAAAGCCCAAAAAAAAGAAAAAAAAAACAAAATTTCTGAAAGAATAAATAAAATCATACCATATTTAATCCCTTGTTTTACAATTAAAGAATGGTGACCTTGAAAAGTTGATTCTCGTATAACATCTTGTCATCAAACAAACATAACTCCAACAACAACCAAAAGCCCCAAATATAAAAAAAAACTAAACCCATAATGAAAAAAAACCACTGCACCAACAGTAATAAAAAAAGAGCCAATTGCTCCAACAAAAGGCCATGGAGAAGGCTCAACCAAATGATACGAATGAAACTGCATCAAGAGCCAGTTCCCTCACTCTTACTATGTTACGACTTACAGCCTATTTCTAAGCTGGCGACGGACTATTTGTACTAACATTGCAATAACATTCATTGAAACGCACTACTTTTCAATTACTATTAAATTCAACTTCATTATCTTATTTTAAAAACAATCCGAACCCCTCCTTTTCTAAGAGAGAAATGTAGCGCGCCTAACCCCGAAATATAAGGGTCATAATACCGGACTTCAACCTTGATAGGATTAAACCCCTTTTTGTCTCAAACAGAAATTGACGACGGCCATGCAACACCTGTTAATAAATTCAAACTTCGGTAAGGTCTCTCGCGGATAATCGAATTAAGCGACGCGCTCCTCTAATAAACAATGAACAGCCAAGTCTTTTGAATTTCAATCTTGCGACCGTACTACTCAAGCGATATTATTTTACTGTATAGACTACCAGGGTACCTAATCCTATTTGCTCCCCAAACCTTCGTATTTAAGAAAAAAAAAATAAATTATCTTCATATAAAAAATTCTTTTTTTCATTTTAACATATTACAATTACGAAAAAAATTCTATTTATTTTTTTTTTTAAAAAATCCTTAACACGCTTTTTGCTTTTTATTAAAAAATAAATCCTTAAGTCTTACCGCGTCGGCTGGCACTTAATTTGACAGATTTTTTTTATCCTACCTATGTCTTACTTTCGTATATTACATAAAATTCATTACTGCTGCCAAGGGTTTTCTTTTGTTTCAGTGAAAATGTGGTTAAACTATGCATCTTCAAAAAAAGAATAAAAAACTTTTCTTTTTTTAATACAACAAATAAAAAAAATTTTTTTATTTTATCCTCACCTGTTCGCATACACTAGCATGTATAACCTAGACTAAATATTTTTTTCTCCCTAAAACCCCAGGACTAACTAACCGGGCTAAAAACAAGACTATTTTTAATTAAATCAATAATAGGAAAAGGCACAATCCCCCCCAAAAAGATAATTAAAAGAAAAGGAAAAATTACAAAAATCTCTCGTCGACTTAAGTCTCTATTAAAAAGTAAATAATTAGAGCCTCCACCAAAAGAAATACGATTAAAAAGACTAAGAGAATAAATGGCAGAAAAAAGAACCCCTAAAATAACAAACATTCCAACTCCATAATGATATTGAAAGACTGCTAATAAAGAAAAAAACTCTCCAACAAAATTACAACTAAGAGGAAAACCCATGTTCGCCAAAGACAAAATTAACATTGTAATAACAAAAAGAGGCATTGTCAAAGTCAAACCCCGATAATATTTTATTAAACGAGTATGATGGCGATCATACAAAAAAGTTACTCCAATAAAAAGAGCAGAGCTAACAAATCCGTGCGCCAACATTAAAAAAAGAGCCCCAATTAACCCCTCTATAACATGTGTAAAAAGACCCAAAGGCACAAGTCCCATATGAGCAACAGAAGAGTAAGCAACAAGCCGTTTAAAATCAATTTGACGACATGTCATTAAACCTCCATAAACAACAGCAACAACACTAAAAAAAACAATAACTGGAGACCAATATAAAGAAGCCCCCGGAAAAAGAGGTCAAGAAAAACGCAAAAGGCCATAACCCCCTAATTTTAATAAAATTCCAGCCAAAATAACAGAGCCCGCAACAGGAGCCTCAACATGTGCTTGTGGCAATCAAATATGAAATGGAATAAGAGGTAGTTTCACCGCAAAACTAAGAAAAACCCCGACTAAGGCTCATTTTTGAATATTTAAAAATAATTTAATATTAAGTAAAAGAAAATAGTCTGTTGTTCCAATCCTTTGATATAAAAAAAGTATTATAAAAAAGAAAAAGAGAGAGCCTATAAAAGTAAAAAAAAAAAAATAAAAAGAAGCACGAACCTTTTCTTCTCGAGAGCCTCAAATACCAATTAAAAAAAACATTGGTATTAATATCCCCTCAAAAAAAAGATAAAACAAAAGAAGATCAAACACTATGAAAACACCTATTAATAAAAATTCTAAAAAAAACAAGCACAAAAGAAATTCTTTAAATAAGAATTTTATTGATTTTTGGCTAATTAAAATACAAATTGGAATTAAAAAAGTCGTTAAAAGTAAAAAAACCAAAGAAACACCATCAACTGCAAAAACAATCGGGCCTCAATCTAAAGTAGAAAATATATTTCATTCTACTAAACTAAAAAATTGAAAATGACTTTCTCCGTCAAATCCACCCCAAAAAACTAAAGTACTAAACAATAAAGCCAAAGACCACTCTAAAGCCCGCTTTTTTAAAACACATTTTCTCTCCCTCGCTGTCCCTATGATGTTAACTAATGCCATAATAACAATTAAATAAATAAGAACCATTACAATAACAAACACAAAAAAAAATTCTTTAAATAAAAATTTTATTGATTTTTAACTAATTCAAATACGAAGAACCATTTTAAAACTTTTTCTCTCATTCTAAACTCCTAAAGATTTATTTTTACTCTCATTCTAATCCCCCCAGACGCATACAAATAAACTCCTAGAAAAATATCCCACTTTTATTCTAAACTCCGGAAGAGTTTTTTTTTTCTCCTCTCCTTAAAATCCCCCCGGACCCATAAAAAAAAACTCCAAAAAAAACACCCCACTTTTTTTGTAAACTCTTAAAGAGTTTTTTTTTTCTCCTCTCCTTAAAATCCTCCCGGACCCATAAAAAAAAACTCCAAAAAAAACACCCCACTTTTTTTGTAAACTTTTAAAGAGTTTTTTTTTACTCTTATTCTAATCCCCCCAGACGCATACAAATAAACTCCTAGAAAAATGTCCCACTTTTTTATCCTACTACGTACAAACAGCTAAACCATTAAAAGAACAAAAATAAATAAAAGATACACCAAAGCAAATCACCTATAAACCCGTGGGTTTGGCATTTGATTCGTTATTCTTAGAAGCTGGTAAGAAAAAAAAATGCAACCTACCAGGGGCTTATCAGCCAATATGTTAAACACCATGTCAAATTGATTTCACACATGAGCCATCATCCCTTCAACCTCTAAGGGGATCGAACTAAAAGTCGAGCCAACTACCTCATCAATTTCTACTTTGTTTTCTCTTAAAACCCCAATTTCTACCTTGTTTTCTCTTAAAGCCTCACCTTGATTTATACTGGCTCATCGGCCACCCCTTGAAGCACCTGGAGGTGTTTCTACCTTTATTTCACTTAAAGTTTGGTCTTGGCCTCTCCTCTCTATTAATGAATCACTTAATACATTTCTTATATTACCACTTGGAGCGCCCCTATTTACACTTTCTGGTGTAAGTGTACTTGTACTCCCCCCTAAAAAAGCCACATCTTCAAATTGATCTCCTAAACTATTCTCAACACCTTCTTGATTAGACCGATTATCCAAATAACCACGCCGCTCAACATGTAGATTCACCCCCCTTACGGGGACCCTTCGCCCTTCCAATTCTATAAAAACAACATCCACAGACTGTTCAGACTCTTGATTCACTTGTACCCCAACATCATTTGGTCCTTCAGTTGAATCTAGATTCACTTGTACCCCAACATTACGAGCAATAGAATGCTGGCGCACATAATTAAAATAAGCTCAAGGATGGACCCTCTCTGCACCGTCTATGCCCATTTGGTGCCTTAACCAGGCTTGAGAAGAACTACCATATCACCCAATACCAAATCCATAATTCACCGTTAACGATATACCTACAATTGTGCATAAAAAAATTTCTACGGCTGTCATTTTTAATGTAAAAAAATTGTATCTGTTAAATAAATTTGTACCAACAGACAAAACACATAGGCCTGTATTATTGCAACTGCCACCTCTAATAGCGTAATAAACACCATTATAAACATTGCAAATTTAAAAACCAGACCAAATCCTGCCAAAATTGCAAATAAAAGATGCCCGGCAGAAAGATTTGCTGCTAAACGAATCCCCAAAGAAACAGCCCTAGAAATATAACTTACTGTTTCTATTAAAATTAAAAGTGGTGCCAAGATTAAAGGAGCCCCACTAGGCATTAAAATACTAAAAAAATCTTTTTTAAATTTATAAAATCCAGAAAAAGTTACTCCAATAACAATAGAAAAAGAAAACCCAAGAGTAACAATAATATGAGTTGTCGGAGTAAAAACATAAGGACATAAACCTAAAATATTTAAAAAAACTAAAAAAACAAAAAGGGAAACAATAAAAGAAAAATATATTAAACCCACATTACTTAAATTTTGCACTGTTATATAATAAAAATAATTTTCTAGACATTCATAAACCGACTGCCATCTTTTTGGAATTAATTCAATTCCTTTAAAAAATAATAAAACTACAATAATTACAAAAGTCATCATTATTGTTGAATTCGTAAAACCAAACAATCACACTATGTTAAATTGTTCAAAATAAGAAGAACTGTTCATTACCTATTTATTTGGAAAAAAAGATCTTGTTTTTTACTTAAAGATTCTGTTTCTTGAGTTAATACAATCACACCCATCATAGCAACTAATAAAATAAAACTGGCCAAAAGAAATAAACAAAAACAAGAAACATATAAAATCTGCCCTAAGGCCTCAATATTATGATAAGAAATAAGAAATCAAGGAAAAGAAAGGTCTCAATTCTCTATTTGAAAAGAACCCAAAAGTAATCCACTTGAAGCAATTTCTGAAAAAAAAAAAATCCCAATTATAAATCCAATTGGTATATAATTTGTCATATCAACCTCTCTTTTTAAAACAGGAGGGTAGTCAGTTAGATTTAATAACATAATAACAAATAAAAATAAAATAGCTATTGCCCCAACATAAATAAGTAAAAACATCAAAGCAAGAAAATCTATTCCTAGTAAAAGGAAAAAAACGGCAGAATTTATAAAAACAAGAACCAATCAAAAAATAGAAAGAACAGGATTTAACGCTGAAACAACCATTACTCCTGAGCCAATTATCCCCAAAATAAAAAAAAAAGAAAAAAATTCCATTTTAAAATAAATCAAAAATTATTTGAGAAAAAAAAAAAAAAAGAAAATGTGGAGAAAGAAAAAAAAAAAGAATAAAATAAAAACAAAAACCAATTAAAAAAACTTTTTTAAAATTTAATTTAGATTCTTTTTTTAAAACTTTAATTGTAATTAAAAGAAAAGAATTTTTTTGAAAAAAAAGTATTTTTATAATTCGAATATAATAAACCCCAGCTATAACAGAACAAAAAACAGCAAAAAAAAAGATAAAATATGATTTAGAAAGAATTCCAGATAACAAAATAAATCATTTTCCAAAAAAGCCAGCAAAAGGAGGAATTCCTGCAATAGAAAAAAAAAGAACACCTAAAGTAATCGAAAAAAAAGGTAAGTATCGAGAAAGTCCACTAAATTCAACAAGTAAATTTTTATAAACATTAAAACTTAATATAATAGAAAAAGCACAAATTGTCTTCACAATATATATAAAAAGATAAACAAGACTAGCTTGTAAACTTTCAAAAGAACCATTTTCCAAACCTCATAAAATAAAGCCCATATGACCAATCCCACTATAAGCCAAAAGTCGTTTTATTTTAGTTTGATTTAAAGCACCCAAAGCTCCAACAAACAAAGAAAAAAGAATCCCTAAAAAAAAAAAATTTACAGGCAATCCAATTGAAATTATAAGAGAAAAAAACCCTATTTTTGGAACAATAGCCAATAATAGAATAATTTTAGTAGGTCCCCCCTCATAAACATCAGGAACTCACATATGAAAAGGAGCAACTGATAATTTAAAAAAAAGAGCAACAATAATTAAAAGATACCCAATTGGTATCGAAACAGCAGAAAAAATTTGTTTTGAATTAAAAAGAAGTTCTATATGAGAAAAGTGTATATTCGCCCCAATACCACATAATAAAGCACACCCAAATAAAAATAAACCAGAAGAAAGAGCACCCAAAATAAAATATTTTAATCCTGCTTCCACACTATAACCAGACCCTCGAGCAATCAAAATAAAAAAACAAAGAGTAAAAAGCTCAATGGTTAAATAAATAGAAAGTCAATTACTTGAAGAAATTAAACAAAAAACTCCAAAAATAATAATTAAACTTAAAATAGGGACATCTGTTTGTTCTTCTTTTTTTGGTCCAAATAAAAGAAAGACAGCAAAAGAACCAATTAAAACCAAAAGCTTTCCCCATTCTAATTTAAAAAAAAAAAAAAAAAAAAATAATAATAAATAAAAAAGAGAAAGTTTTAAAAGAAAATAACGAAGACTTAAAACCACGAAGCTCAAAAGAAAACCGCCTAAAACAAAAATTTCATTAATTTTTATTTAATAATTGATTTTCAATAATACCCAAAACTGGTATTAAAACTAAAAAATAAAAAAAATAAAAAAAAGAAAGTATTTGACCAATTAAAATAAAAGGTTCTTCTACAACTTGTGATCCAATTCAAGTTAATAAAGCAAAATCAATAATTAAAAACCAAAAGGCAATTCGACCTAAAGGACGAAAAAAAAGTCCCTTTAAAAGACTTTGATGTAAAATAGATAAAAAAAATAAAATAAAAATACTACAAAACATTGCAATAACCCCACCTAATTTATTTGGTATAGAACGTAATATTGCATAAGCAAATAAAAAATATCATTCTGGTTGAATATGAACCGGAGTAACCAAAGAATTCGCTTGAATAAAATTTTCAGCATCTCCTAATAAATTAGGCAAAAAAAAAACAAAAAAACAAAATAAAAAAAAAAGAAAAAAAAAACCAAAAAAATCTTTTGATGTATAAAAAGTATGGAATGAAACTCCGTCAATTGAAGAATTTAATCCTGTTGAATTATTAGACCCATCAACATGTAAATAAACTAAATGAAGAATAACAAGAAAAACTAAAATAAAAGGAAGTAAAAAATGTAAACTAAAAAACCGATTTAATGTTGCATTAGAAACACTAAACCCGCCTCACACTCACTGAACAATATCAATCCCAAAATAAGGAATAGCAGATAATAAATTCGTTATTACAGTTGCCCCTCAAAAAGACATTTGTCCTCAAGGCAAAACATAGCCCATAAAGGCAATAGCCATTGTTAATAAAAAAATAACAACTCCAATGCTTCAAACATGAAATTTTAAATACCCCCCATAATATAAACTTCGACCAATATGAACATAAAGACAAAAAAAAAACAAAGAAGCACCGTTAGCATGAAGATATCTTAATAAAAACCCATAATTAACATCTCGCATAATATGACCAATTGAAGCAAAAGCAAAATTAACATCAGAACAATAGTGCATAGACAAAAAACACCCAGTCACTATCTGTAAAATCAAACACAATCCCAATAAAGATCCAAAATTTCATAAATAAGTAATGTTAGAAGGAGAAACCAAATCAACTAAAAATCCGTTGATTAAAAATAAAATAGGATTTTTTTTTCGTAATGGCACTTGCAAATCTGTTAGTTCTTTTTTTTTTTCATAATAATTAATTAAAATATTTTAAATAGGAGGGGGACCATTAAACCCAAAGAGAACACTAGCCACAAAGATGACCATTCCTAAACTTAAAGGCAAATACCCTTTTCATAACAAAGCCATAAGCTGATCATATCGAATTCGAGGAAATGAAGCCCTTACTCAAATAAAAAAAAAAATAATAAAAACAACTTTAAAACCAAACCAGCCCGCCCCACCCTTAAAATCTGGAATCGGAGAAAGCCATCCTCCCCCAAAAAAAATCGTTGTTAAACAACTCATTAAAATAATATGGGCATATTCAGCAAGAAAAAATAAAGCAAAAGACATCGAAGCATACTCAACATTATATCCCGAAACAAGCTCTGACTCTCCTTCTGTTAAATCAAAAGGAGCACGATTGGTCTCTGCTAAAATCGAAGCAAAAAACATTATTGTAACAGGAAATAGTGGAAAAAAAAACCAAATACCATTATTTTGCGCTAAAACAATTTCAGTAACACTTAAAGAACCAACACATAATAAAACCGAAATAAGAATTAGCCCAATTGAAACCTCATAACTAATCATTTGAGCCGCCGCCCGAATAGCACCCAAAAAAGCATATTTAGACTTACTTCCTCATCCAGACATTAAAATTGCATAAACACTAATAGAAGAAATAGCCAAAATTCATAAAAGACTAATTTTAAAATCACTAATACTCACTCCTTTCTCATAAGGAAGAAAACCTCAAACAAAGAAAGCTAATGTAAAAGATATAACTGGAGCCAAAAGATAAACAAATTTATTTGCTTGATGGGGAAGAATCATTTCTTTAATAAACAATTTCACCCCATCTGCAAAAGGTTGAAGAAGCCCTCCCCCAACAACATTTGGCCCTTTTCTTATTTGCATATACCCTAAAATTTTTCGTTCTGCTAAAGTTAAAAATGCAACAGCAATAAGTAAAGGAATAATAATAATAATAGATTTAATCAAATAAAAAAAAGTAAATCACATAAAGTCTCTTAGACATTAAAATAAATATTTTATTGTCCATTAATAAACAAATATTTTACTAACAAATTGTTTTTTTAATGTATAGTAATTTTTTTAATTAATTTTTTAATTAAAAGGCCCAATAACCTTCCATTGCATCCGGTAACCAAGTATGTAATCCTAATTGAGCAGATTTTCCCATAACCCCAAAAAATAAAAATAAACAAATAAAAAATATTTGATTAGAAAAAAAAATAGAATTAAAAATAGTAGAAAAATCTAGAGATCCAAAAAGATCCCAAAGTAAAAACATTGCTAAAAGCAACCCAATATCACCAATTCTATTCACTAACATTGCTTTAATAGCAGCTCTATTTGCCTCTAATCGAGTTAATCAAAAATTAATTAATAAATAAGAACAAAGACCAACCCCTTCTCACCCAATAAATAATTGAAGAAAATTATCGCTAGTTACCAATAAAACCATTAAAAAAGTAAACAAAGAAAGATATGTCATAAATCGAGGAATATGAGGATCTCCCCGCATATAAGCAATAGAAAAAATATGAACCAAAGTAGAAACAATAAAAACAACAAATAACATAATAACTACTAAACCATCAAATTGAAAACCAAAAAAAACAACAAACAACCCCGAATCAAATCATTTTCATAATTTCAAATACGTTGTTGTTGAATTAAATAAAACTTCAATCGCGATTAAAAAAGAATAAGATAAACTAAAAACTAAACAACTTGAAGTTAAAATCCCCGCTCCTCTTTCTCCGATTTTTCTTCCAAAACAACCTGTTAAAACAGCTCCAATTAAAGGAAAAAATAAAACTAAAAGATACATTAATAAAAACAACAAACAAAAATATTTCTTTTTATTTTTAGAAACAATCCTAATTTAAAGAATAGTTATATTAAGAGAACTATTGATTTTTGATCCTTTCGTACGAAAAAACAACATATTTTTGTTTTCTAATTGTAGATAGAAACCAAGCTGTGTCACCACGCTTTTAACTCAAATCATGTATAACTTTAATGGATGAACAAACCAACCCTTACGAGTGACTACACCGTAGGACGTTACAATTCAACATCGAGGTCGCAAACACTGTCGTTGATTAACTCTCAAACATTATTGCGCTGTTATCCCCAGGGTAACTTTTATTTGTTTTCGTTATTTTTTTCATTCAAAATAACGGATCAAAAAACACACCAAAAATGTCTCATCAATAAAAAAATTTCAAAGTTAAACATGCGTCATAGCTCATTTTCGTTACTTTTTAAAAAACTGTCGCCCCAACAAAACTGTCTTACTTATAAAAAAAAAAAAATTATATATATAAGCTTACAGTAAAGCTCCATGGGGACTTCTCGTCTAACAATTAAAATGTAGCATCTTCACTACAGATTTAATTTCATTGAATATTTTTTTAAGACAGAAAAACTTTCGGGATACCATTCATACCGGTCAACAATTAATTGACAATTGATTACGCTACATTATCACAGTCAGTGTTACCGCGGCCATTTAATTGTCTTTATTAGTAAGCGGAACAAACATATTAAGATTCAACCATCGGGCAGGTTTCACCTTTTATAAAAATCAAAAAGCTATGTTTTTGGTAAACAGTCGAAGTTTAACTTTGCCGAGTTCCTTAAAAAAATGTTTTTCTTTTTTTTTTTCTTTCTTTAATTAGAAAAACAGTTCTTTTTTTTTTCTTTTCCCGATATTATATATTTTTATAAAAAATCTTCATAAAAAATTTCTTTTTTAGAAACTGTATTACCCTTGACTAAGGTAATCTTAAGAAAAAAAAATAATATTTAGATTACTTATGTAAAAATTATTACAACTGAACACGATGTATTAAGAAAAAAAATTTCAAACTAGGGAGATATCGAAAACAATTTATTCTGCTACGAAATATATAATTATTTTCAGAGCTTCTGTTTTATTTTAACCATCAAAATTATAAAAAAACTTAAAATTTTTAAATAAACAACTACGTACTTTTTAAAAGATGGCTGGTTCCAAGCCTACATTTTTATTGTCTAAATTTAATTTTTTTTTAAACTAAAAAAAAAAAAATGACAATAGCTTCTGATTTGAGCTTTCTCTTTTAACAAAAAATCTTTTCATTTATTGTTTGTTTACTTTTTTTTTATTTTTGTTTTTTTTAAAATGACAATTAAAATAAAAAAAAAAAGAACACTACTTAAATAGTTTTCGCAGAAAACCAGCTATTTCCAAGTTCGATTAGCCTTTCACCCCTAATCACAAATTTTCTGAGATTTTTGCCACAATCACCAGTTTTTGCTCACACAATTCATGATTAAATCACTTGGTTTCGGGAAATTTGACTAAAAAAAAATTACTTAAAATTTTCCATTTTAAATATGCCAAATAAATCTCTTTTACCCATTATACAAAAGGTACGCTTTTTTAAAGCTACTTCAAAAATAAAAGATTCAAATTCCTTTCAACTCTCTTTCAACTTTCCTTTACAGTACTTTCATTATCAGTATAAACTAATGTTTAAGCAAGATCTATGACCACCACAAGCACAACTCCAATTTCACTCTCCACTACTCTCGGAATCTCGTTTGATTTTTACTTAGTAATAAGATGTTTCAATTCAAATAAAAAAAAATCACTTTTCTGAAGAAACAACCAATAAGCAACTGAACGCCATTTCGAAAAAAATCGTCTAATTTTAGTTTATCTTAGTTATCCTCTTTTTTTTTTATAATTTTTATTTTGTGTAAGAGAGAGATTCGAACTCACTTGGTTGGGGCATGAACCCAATGACTAACCCTTTGTCTTTCTTACA